CTTTTTTTTTACCTAGATTCCCGATTACTAATTAAGAAGTCTCTATCAACAAGATAAAAACATGAGTTCTTCCTTTCGTGAAATTAGGCAAATAAAACGAATTGCGTCTTACGTATATAATTAAATTCAAATATAGAAAAAATAGATATATAGTTTTGTATCTTTCTCCATCTCCCGAAAATCCCATTTTCACTAAAAATTCCGGTTGTGTCGCATTCTAACGAATCTTTCGATAATTTGTAAGAAACTCTTTCTTTATTAAATTCGAAGACAAGAACAAAACACAAAGAAATGAAGAAAAATAATAAAATGGATTATCATATGTATCTTTCATATAGATAGATGAATAAGTCCATTTATTTAGTTCTACATTCCTTGGACTTATTTTATATACTCTTAGATACTTATATCTCTAATAAGAATTTTCAAATTGAATTAAACTATGAATTCATAATAATTACAATTCTTAATTATAATTAGTATAAATATAAAATATGATATTTAAAAAAAAAATAAGAACAGGTACAAATAGTAAATCGAGGTACCCATTTTATGACAACTTTCAATTTTCCCTCTATTTTTGTGCCTTTAGTAGGCCTAGTATTTCCGGCAATTGCAATGGCTTCTTTATTTCTTCATGTTCAAAAAAACAAGATTGTTTAGATCTGAGGGGACCCAATATCATCCGTTTTTTTTGAAACTTAGACTTGTAGCATAACACAGATATTTATTTCGGGAAATATGGTAGAGCATGTGATTTCCGCCGAACATAAAGGAAAAAGCTCTTATGCCTGCAGAAAATGATCTATGGGTAACTGAATTCTAGCTAGTTTCAAATAGATCAGGATCGCTGGATGCCTAAAATGTAAAGTTGGTGGATCTATATGTATATCAATATGTATATTGGGATCATATGAAGGGTATGTTATTATTTTAGATCTAACCAATTTGATGAATTACTCCTAAAGGTTCCCATCAAACTAGTGCTAGTTCACATCAAACTAGTGCTAGTTGATGAGAGTTCATTCAGAAACAAAAAAAGTAAAGTCAAAATCATTTGGGGTATTCTCTCAATTCCAATAAAATGCAATCGGATCAAGTATGAGTTGGCGATCAGAACATATATGGATAGAACTTATAACGGGGTCTCGAAAACTAAGTAATTTTTGCTGGGCCCTTATCGTTTTTTTAGGTTCATTAGGATTCTTATTGGTTGGAACTTCCAGTTATCTTGGTAGAAATTTGATATCTTTTGTTCCGTCTCAGCAAATCATTTTTTTTCCACAAGGGATCGTGATGTCTTTCTACGGGATCGCGGGTCTCTTTATTAGTTCTTATTTGTGGTGCACAATTTCCTGGAATGTAGGTAGTGGTTATGATCGATTCGATAGAAAGGAAGGAATAGTGTGTATTTTTCGTTGGGGATTTCCTGGAAAAAATCGTCGCATATTCCTCCGATTCCTTATAAAAGATATTCAATCCGTTAGAATAGAAGTTAAAGAGGGTATTTATGCTCGTCGTGTCCTTTATATGGACATCAGAGGCCGGGGGGCTATTCCGTTGACCCGTACTGATGAGAATTTGACTCCACGAGAAATTGAACAAAAAGCCGCGGAATTGGCCTATTTCTTGCGCGTACCAATTGAAGTCTTTTGAGAAAAGGGACTGGGCTGAAGAACGAATGCTTTCTCAGCAGGAGGGAAAAAATGCAAGAATCCTGTTTTTTTCTATAACTAAGTGATACTTTAGATGCAGATAAATCATATCTTGTAAATTATTTTCTTTTTGTCAATCGACCCCTTTTTATCCTTTCGTTTGTGTTCTTTAATACCCAATAATGGGTTTTCTTAATAAGGATAACTGGCCCATTTCTGTCTTGTTTTGCCGCTCATTTTTTTGATCATCACAATCTCTTTCTCTCAATTATTCTATTCTTGACTATGGGGAATCGTTGGAATTTTTTCGAAATATTGGATATTTTGATAGAAAAGGAGTTCTTTCGTCTCAAAATCTCAATAATATTCATTCCTTAAAGTACTTCTTTCGGTCATTCATCGAAAGGAGACACTTGTTTGGAATTTGATGAAGTGAGATATCTGGAAACAAGATTTTGTATTATTTCTTCAGTCGAATTCGAAGTGGAGTCTTAGTCTATTTCTGTATTCTTTCTAGATTCAAACAAAATCACAAATAAAATAGATTCATAGGTTTGATACCTTGTCTAGAACTCATGTTTGAAAGAAATATTCGATCACATAGAGTCGACAAATGAAGTGGGTTAATTAAAAATTCACAGGTGAAAAATGGCAAAAAAGAAAGCATTCACTCCTCTTTTGTATCTTGCATCTATAGTATTTCTGCCCTGGTGGATTTCTCTCTCATTTACTAAAAGTATGGAATCTTGGGTTACTAATTGGTCGAATACTGGTCAATCCGAAATTTTTTTGAATGATATTCAAGAAAAAAGTATTCTAGAAAAGTTCATAGAATTAGAGGAAATCCTCTTCTTGGAAGAAATGATCAAGGAATACTCGGAGACACATCTACAAAAGCTTCCTATAGGAATCCACAAAGAAACGATCCAATTAATCAAGATACACAATGAGGATTGTATCCATACGATTTTGCACTTCTCGACAAATATAATCTGTTTTGTTATTCTAAGCGGTTATTCTATTTTAGGAAATGAAGAACTTGTTATTCTTAACTCTTGGGCTCAGGAATTCCTATATAACTTAAGTGATACAGTAAAAGCTTTTTCGATTCTTTTATTAACCGATTTATGTATCGGATTTCATTCACCCCACGGTTGGGAACTAATGATTGGTTCTGTCTACAAAGATTTTGGATTTGGTCATAATGATCAAATTATATCTGGTCTTGTTTCCACCTTTCCAGTTATTCTCGATACTATTTTTAAATATTGGATTTTTCGTTATTTAAATCGTGTATCTCCGTCACTTGTAGTTATTTATCATTCAATGAATGATTGATAAATAATCCAATTAGAATGTTTCTTACTTTGTAGTTCTACATAAGTATTAAAAACTTTCTATCCGGGGGATTTTCATACTATAGTATTCCAGTAAAATGATTCCAATAAATAGCAGAATCGTGGATAGGGAACTATACTAGCGACCTACCCAATTTATTGTAGAAATTTTCGGATCAATGATTAGACCATGCAAACTAGAAATACTTTTTCTTGGATAAAGGAACATATTACTCGATCTATTTCCATATCGCTCATGATATATATCATAACTCGGACATCCATTTCAAGTGCATATCCCATTTTTGCGCAGCAGGGTTATGAAAATCCACGAGAAGCGACTGGGCGTATTGTATGTGCCAATTGCCATTTAGCTAATAAGCCCGTGGATATCGAGGTTCCACAAGCGGTACTTCCTGATACTGTATTTGAAGCAGTTGTTCGAATTCCTTATGATAAGCAAGTGAAACAAGTTCTTGCTAATGGTAAGAAAGGGGGTTTGAATGTGGGGGCTGTTCTTATTTTACCGGAGGGGTTTGAATTAGCTCCTTCCGATCGTATTTCTCCCGAGATGAAAGAAAAGATAGGCAATTTGTCTTTTCAGAGCTATCGCCCTAATAAAAAAAATATTCTTGTGATAGGGCCTGTCCCTGGTCAGAAATATAGTGAAATCACCTTTCCTATTCTTTCCCCCGACCCCGCTACTAAGAAAGATGTTCACTTCTTAAAATATCCTATATACGTAGGGGGGAATAGGGGAAGGGGTCAGATTTATCCCGACGGAAGCAAGAGTAACAATACAGTTTATAATGCTACAGGAGCGGGCATAGTAAGTAAAATCATACGAAAAGAAAAAGGGGGATATGAAATAACCATAACAGATCCATCGGATGGACGTCAAGTGGTTGATATTATCCCTCCAGGACCAGAAGTTCTTGTTTCAGAGGGTGAATCCATCCAATTTGATCAACCATTAACGAGTAATCCTAATGTGGGTGGATTTGGTCAGGGAGATGCAGAAATAGTACTTCAAGATCCATTACGTGTCCAAGGTCTTTTGGTCTTCTTGGCATCTGTTATTTTGGCACAAATCTTTTTGGTTCTTAAAAAGAAACAGTTCGAGAAGGTTCAATTGGCCGAAATGAATTTCTAGACTCGCGGATTTATTGACATCAGGTTCGTAAAAAGAAAAAAATTTTTGTTGTCAATTATGTATGATCAAAAAAAATCAATTCTGAAAAACCTTTTATTTACCTGCTCTTTTTCTACGAGCTTCAGGGAATCCCTTGTATCGCATTCCTAGTCATAATAGGTATATTTTTGTTTGAAGAAGACTATTTTATTTGACTTTATGACTTTACCACCTCTTTCTTTGTTTTTTTTTTAGCCAAATTGAATTGATAGGACTATGTTACTATTGCCAGATTGAAATATCATAAAATGGATCCATTTTATGATATTTCAAATAGAATAAAATTGGGATAGATATTAGCATAAGTAAGTGGGTAATAGAACGAACTAGAAATGCGGGGAACAAATAATTCTAGGAGGCATTATTTGTCTTCCTAGTCTTGGTTTCGGTTTTCCAGATGTATCAGAACTTTTTTTTTTCGATTTATTACGTACAATAAAATAGAAAATAAAGTAGTGGACAAAAAAAAGAAAACTTATTCAATGAATTTTCCATTTTTCTGAGATACTAAAATAAAAAATAAATAGGGTAAGAGTATAGAAAGTATTTGTACGATATCTAATCTACAGAAATATATATAATCCAGGAAATTGAGTGATCCCCCCCCCCTTGTTCTAACTTGGAAAGTACCCATAGATACTATCAAGATCAAGGAAGAGGTGTTCTGAATCAATCAATGAAGTTCATTTTTCAAAAGCATCATCAGAAAAAAGAGAATGGAGTTCTTTGAACCAGCAGAAAAAGAAATCCACTTTGCCATTTAGACGAAAAAAAGCGAAAAAAAGACTCTGATTCTTAAGAACCCAACGGGCCCTT